AAAAAAGCTCTCAAATTCTTCTTTGTGATGATAATGCCAAAATATCAAGTCGGCTCATTTGTCTTTATGTTGATAGTTACAGGCCTCTTGAATCTTCTTTTTCCCTATTTTTATTTATTTTTTTTTGTGTCTAATTATAATTATTCGGATTTATTTTTGTTTATTATTGATAGGAATTCTCTTGTTGAGACCCTATGAATCGATTGAAACCTCAGATTCATACTAAAACCACGATGATTGAATAAAGCCCCTAAGCCCAAAGGTTCTCTGAGTAAGAACCGTTTGATCATCACTTATTCAATTAATAGATGAAATGCCTAAAAATTCGGAGAAACATTTGATTTGTCCGTTGGTCAAAATAAAGAAACATAAACAGAATAGAATGTTTAAGGAAGAAAAACAAACCCTTCGATTTAGAATTCTAAAATAAATCTTTTCAATTTTTTTGAGTCCAGTCGCGAGGTCTGAATACTAGGCATGAATCATAGTTCAAATATTTCTTGATCTATTCCATATATTCTGTGCTCCAGATAAAAAAATGAATATCCGACGAGGCAGAACCCATCTCTCTCAAGATGACAGACCTACTCTCTGTACTATCAATAGGATCAATTATAACAAGTCACACACTCATATTCCGGAAATACAGAAAGAAAGGAATTCCACGGTCGAACTGCCAGAATGGCCTAGAAATCCGAGTCCTAAGTGATTCACTTTGGATTGAAAAGCCAGGACTTCGTGATTTTTATGGACCTAATTCATTGAAATTCCATCCAGTAAAACGGAAGAATTATAAATCTCCAAAATAATAGATAGGAATACTGCAAATAGAGCCATTGCGACCCCCATCAAAGGGGTAGTTCCCCACCCGGGGGCTACTTTACCATATTCCGAATTCAATGGTTTCAATAAATTCCCTACGGTAGTTCGTCTTGGACCAGATCTAGAACTACCCTCAACGGTTTGTGTAGCCATAAATCCTATTGCATTGGTTGAGATCGGTTGACTTTGTATACCATTCCGTTGTAAATAAACGATCTTATCATAGATCCATTGTGGTCTTTAAATTTTATAATAATGGAAACAGCAACCCTAGTCGCCATCTTTATATCTGGTTTACTTGTAAGTTTTACCGGGTACGCCTTATATACCGCTTTTGGGCAACCCTCTCAACAACTAAGAGATCCATTCGAGGAACACGGGGACTAGTTGAAGTAAAGTAATGAGCCTCCTATGATATGGGAGGCTCATTACTTTACTTCAATTTGGATAATGTAATGTAAAATAATGAAAAATCATTTCGCCTTTTTAGTCGGAACCTTAGGTGGCTCTCGAAAAAATATCGCGAAAAAAATGATTCCTAGAGTCGAGACTAAGAGGAACGTATAAACCAATGCTTCCATAAATTCGATCGTGGTTTACAATTATAGCTTCCACACCTGTTCATTTGGGATCATTTCCCAGATTAAGAAAGGACAAGAGTCAAAGAAAGGGGCGGTGATTCAAATCAAGATTTCTCTAGTACTCTATTTCAAAGTTAAATCACAAAAATCCAATGGAGGCGAAAGATACCAGAGCAATATTGTATCAGACTACTTGTCTCCTTGTAGTTGGATCTCCAAGTTTTTGAAATGCTCCAAATTCCACTTGAGCATCCAAATCTGGGTCAATACCAGCAAAAACATCTCTGAACAAGGTTCTAGCACCATGCCAAATGTGTCCGAAAAAGAAGAGCAAAGCAAACGAAGCATGTCCAAAAGTAAACCAACCCCTTGGGCTGCTACGAAAAACACCATCAGATTTCAAAGTAGCGCGATCTAATTCAAAAATTTCACCCAATTGAGCACGTCTAGCATATTTTTTCACGGTAGCAGGATCACTATAACTCACTCCATCGAGTTCGCCACCATAGAATTCAACAGTGACTCCTACTTGTTCGACACTATACTTCGATTCTGCCCTTCTAAAAGGAACATCGGCTCTTACAATTCCGTCTCCGTCTACCAAAACTACTGGAAATGTTTCAAAAAAAGTAGGCATACGACGTACAAAAAGCTCATGCCCATCTTTATCTCTAAAGACGGGATGTCCTAACCATCCAACAGCTATTCCATCCCCGTTGTCCATTGAGCCCGCTCTAAATAATCCCCCCTTTGCTGGATTATTGCCAATGTAATCATAAAAAGCTAATTTTTCGGGAATTTTAGACCAAGCTTCTGATAAACTCTGATTTTCGGCTAGTCCGGCACCAACCCTTCGATATATTTCTTGCTGGAAGTATCCTTGATCCCATTGATAACGAGTTGGACCAAATAATTCGATCGGGGTAGTCGCGGAGCCATACCACATAGTTCCAGCAACAACAAAAGCTGCAAAAAAGACAGCGGCGATACTACTGGAAAGGACAGTTTCAATATTACCCATACGTAATCCTTTGTATAGACGTTGGGGCGGACGAACACTAAGATGGAATAGGCCCGCTAATATACCCAATGTACCTGCTGCAATATGATGAGAGGCTATTCCTCCCGGAACAAAAGGATCAAAACCTTCTACCCCCCACGCAGGATTTACAGATTGTACTTTTCCGGTTAGTCCATAAGGATCAGACACCCATATTCCAGGACCATACAAGCCTGTTACATGAAATGCACCAAACCCAAAGCAAGCTAATCCTGAAAGAAATAAATGAATTCCAAAAATCTTGGGCAAATCCAAAGAAGGTTTTCCTGTACGTTCATCACAGAATACTTCTAGATCCCAATATACCCAATGCCAGATAGCTGCCAAGAAGCACAAACCAGAAAACATAATATGTGCCCCAGCCACACCTTCGTAACTCCAAATACCCGGATTCGTTATAGTCCCTCCTGTGATACTCCAACCGCTCCATGAATTGATTATTCCTAAACGAGTCATGAAGGGTATAACGAACATACCTTGTCTCCACATTGGATCAAGAACAGGGTCGGAGGGATCAAAAACTGCTAATTCGTACAGAGCCATTGAACCGGCCCAACCAGAAACGAGAGCTGTATGCATTAGATGTACAGAAAGCAAGCGACCGGGATCATTCAATACGACGGTATGAACACGATACCAAGGCAAACCCATGGAAATACCCCTTTATCAAAGAAAAATAGACACTATGTAACTTTATCGCATTGGAAAAGACTATGCTATGGACCTCTCCCTTTCAGTGGATTATTTCGGAGCAAGGGTGAATATTTATTTAATTCCATTTCGTTGGTAATAATGGAACAATTCTGTTTGTAGGAACAAAGATAAGCAGATCTATTCTATACCCGATAAGTACCAATACGCAATGGGGAGATTGGTCCCATTTTCTATGAGCGAATGCGTAGATACTTGTTCATCATTTGAACAGCCCTACCCATTCGTAATAATTTACCTTTATTCATTTCGTCTTACTCTAGGAATTTTCCAAAATATATGGATAAAATACAACATTACGTTTCCACATCAAAGTAAAATATAATACTCAACTACCCTTTCTTTCAGTTGATGCCTATTGGTGTTCCAAAAGTACCTTTTCGGAGTCCTGGAGAGGAAGATGCAATTTGGGTTGACATATAGTGCGACTTGTCAGACATATTGGGTCGTATGGGATTTCCCCGTTCTCTCCCCCGCTGGAGATACCCTCTGTTTCGCCCAAAAAAGATTGCTTGAAAACCATCAATAATTTGGAGCGTGAAGTGCAATTAGATCCATTTTTGAGGGGGTTGAGATCAATATTAATATTATCCATTATAAAAATTTATGGTTGGCTTGCTTGGTTGGACCAATAAAATGAAGTATCCAGGCTCCGTTCAGAAAATACCCGATTGGTAATATATGTATGATTACCACTTCTATCATACCATACATAAGTCATTACTTTATAGCATATGAACGATCTCAAACTGTCAATCAATGAAATAATATGATGACTACATCAAATATTTGTCGTAAGAAAGGCATGAAAGAAATGATTGAAAAAAAAGTCGTACCAAAAAAAGTGGTATTGGGATCATTTGTCCTATATGTGCAAATTGAAATCGGGCGGATCTTTACCCGGAGTAGAATATAAACCTAAAAAAATTGAGGAGGCCCATTCAGGAACAAGAAAATTACATCGTAATTTGGATTGGATTTCGATGAAACAATACATCAATGAGAGATTAATTCGATAAGTTTAGTGGATTCTCTCCGTTTTTACGGAGAGGCGATCAAAAAATCATCTTTCTTAAAAAAATAGAAGAAAAAGCCCCTTCATTAAGAAGTGGAAAAGTCCTACTATACTTTAACTATAAAATTTAACTATAAAAAAGAAGGCGGGCTGGAATCAACACATTGATTCTTTTTTTTTTCGCAATTTTTTTGAACCGTATGCATCCAAAGGTGCGTGTACGGTTCCTAAGGGATAAAATTTTGTCCTAATCAACCGACTTCATCGAGAAAGATTACTTTTTTTAGGCCAAGGCGTTAATAGCGAGATCTCAAACCAACTTATTGGTCTCATGGTATATCTCAGTATAGAAGATGAGACCCGGGATCTTTATTTGTTTATAAACACCCCCGGCGGGTGGGTAATGCCCGGAATAGCCATTTATGATACTATGCAATTTGTGCTACCAGATGTACATACAATATGCATGGGATTAGCCGCTTCAATGGGATCTTTTATCCTGGTCGGAGGAGAAATTACCAAACGTATAGCATTCCCTCACGCTTGGCGCCAATGAGTTTTTTTATTTGATTTGAGAGAAAAAATAAGACTATGCCTTCGCGACATGTAATATGAATAAGAATACGAATATTAAGTAATAATAGCATGGCACTTCGAGTTCGATATGAACAAACCATTATTGTTTTTTCATAACATGAGATTATGTATCGGGCGAGTAATATGAGACAAAAAGTATCTCCGATTTGATCTTATCTATCCGGGATTCATTTCAGCGTCACAAACTTTTTTGTTTTCACACCAGAAGTCTCTTTCCAATATTTATGTTATGAAAGAGTACTCAAAAAAAAATGATCATTTTTTTTTTATTTTGATCGGATCAAAAAGAAACTTTGGGATTGCTGAATCACATACGAGATAAATGATAAATATAGAAAGCAACGGAACCATCATAGTATTTTTGAACCCCCCCCGAAAAGAAGGTTGGTAAATGGATCACTTAAAGATTGGGATTTGATGGATCCTATTTCTCTTTTTGCTCGACCGAAAGGAAAAGTAAATTCCATTGTGGAGCCGTATGCACAAAAAATGCCTGTACGGTTGTTCAATTATATATCTATTCTTATTTTATTCTTTTCTTGTTATTCTTTATCTCTTTCCTTCGTCCGATCGTACGAGATCGAGGAACCATTCATTATGTTATATCATCAGGGTAATGATCCACCAACCTGTTAGTTCTTTTTATAAGGCACAAACAGGAGAATTTATCCTAGAAGCGGAAGAACTGCTGAAACTTCGCGAAACCCTCACAAGGGTTTATGTACAAAGAACGGGCAAACCCTTATGGGTTGTATCCGAAGACATGGAAAGGGATGTTTTTATGTCAGCAACAGAAGCCCAAGCTTATGGAATTGTTGATCTTGTAGCGGCCGAAAATGCCGGGGATTTCAGGTAAATCCGAGATTCCATTTTGAACCATAATTCGGATGAACCTAAATTTCATTTTTTATCTGCTTACCGGGGTAAAATAAGGTAAAAAAAAAAAAATAAGAATAATTTATAATCATCTGGTTAGGATTGATCTAAACCAGACCATTTATATACGATTTAGCATGCCAACCATTAAACAACTTATTAGAAATACAAGACAGCCAATAAAAAATGTAACAAAATCCCCCGCTCTTCGGGGATGTCCTCAGCGTCGAGGAACATGTACTAGGGTGTATGTGCGACTCGTTCAGATCATGAGCTGGAACAAAATAAAGGAAAAGTTTTTCCAGTATCAATGACCAGTACCAATGAATAGGATGGAAGAATTCCATTCAATATATGAAGCTAAAAAAACAAACCTCCATTGTGTATGAAATTTATGGTTTCTATTGGTGCAAATCCAATCACCTCAATTGGAGATGAGAAGCAATTCCCCATTGGTAGCAAATGGTTATCCATTAAGCGGGGGAAAATCAAATAGTATTTAAGAAGCAAAAGAATTATGCTCCCACTCTTGCAAGAACGGACTAACAGGGTCAGCTACCTAGCCAACCTTTGTAATTAAATACCGTTACTGTATGGGTAGATCTCATTGTGAAAAGACCTATTACTGGATAATTCATGGGTAGAGTCAAAGAATGTGAACTGTACAAGTTACTAATAACATTGATTAAATGAAGGGAGGGGCTCCGGTGTATAGAGAGGACCTCACCGTTTAAGAAGCAACCATAGAAACGATGGAACCCACTATTTATTTATGCATTTACCTTTACTATTTATTGATACTTTATACTATACTCAACTTAATTTACAATTTACTGTTTTGTTCTTTGTTGATACCTAGTATCAATACAATTTCCTTATTTCGGGGTTAAATGCCTGGAAAAAATCGTGGTTGGGAAGGTCATAGTAGCAAAAGCCATTGGAATTTTTTTATACATCGGAAGAATCCGTTTTGTTATTAATAGACCAGGAAAGGAGAAAAGAATGACTGAAAGAAAATAAATCAATTAGTTATTCATATTCATCAAAGTTTCATTTGATTCAATGACCAGAATTAGACGAGGGTATATAGCCCGGAGACGTAGAACAAAAATTCGTTTATTTGCATCAACCTTTCGAGGGGCTCATTCAAGACTTACTCGAACTACTTTTCAACAGAAAATGAGAGCCTTAGTTTCTGCTCATCGGGATAGGGGCAGGCAAAAGAGAAATTTTCGTCGTTTGTGGATCACTCGGATAAATGCAGGCATTCGTGAGAATGATTTATACAATAGTTATAATAGATCAATACATGATATGTACAAGAGGAAGCGACTTATTAATCGTAAAATGCTTGCACAAATCGCGGTCCTGAGTATGAATTCTTTTTACGAGATTTACTCTAGGAACATAGATGATTACCGAGTCGCTCCTAAGTACCCAGTCGCTCCTTATCGATCTATTTATGACGTTACCTTAGAGGAATACAGCCTCCATGATTATGATATCCCATTTTTTTATCATAAGGGAAGGAATACAGATAAGGGAGGGAATACACCGTAATGATTTAAACGGAGCCCCCGGAGAATGAGCTCCGGGAAGGTCGAGTATAAATTAATAGGATAGATAAATAGAGTCAAAATGAATGAACATGCTTCAATAAAAAAAAAGAAGAAATATTTTTTTACTTTATTTACCTTACGCCTTTTTTCTTACAACGTGACAATCCAATCTGGATTCTCGAATTTTTCGAACAAAAAATCAATCTGAGTTGGGGTTCGGATTGGAATTTTGATTCAATTGCAATTGAGGAATAGGCCTATCTATTTATTTCTAGTTCGAGGACCCGTAGTTCTAGGAGTCGACTCAGTTCTCTCAAATTGTTTCTCATTATTAAGAAAAGGTAACAAAGATAAAATACGAGCTTGTTTTATAGCAATAGTAATTAATCGTTGTTGTTTCAACGTCAATCTATTCACTCGTCTAGATAATATTTTTCCTTGTTCACTAATAAATCGACTAATTAAACTCATGTTTCTATAATCAATTCGATCCCCCGACCCAATTGGGGGCAAACGCCTACGAAAAGATCGCTTGGATTTAAGAAAAAGTCGCTTGGATTTATCCATGGTTTATTCCTTATCTTTAAAATCCTATTTCTTAATTCTAATTTTTGATCCGACCGAAATAGGATTTGGTTGTTTTTATTTTTATAGTTTATTTATATATATTATTATATTTATATTATATTATTATGTTTATGTAATTGATTCCTGTTCCTTGGAGGGTTTACACACGCGTTACATTTTATCTATTTCTTTATCTCCCCATGAATTGTATGCTTGTAACAATAGGGACAAAATTTTCTCAATTCCAATCGACTAGGCGTATTGTGTCGATTCTTTTGAGTAATATATCTGGAAATACCCCGTGATTTCTTATTAATATCGTTTCGGACACAACTGTTACATTCCAAAATAACTCTTACTCTCACATCTTTACCCTTGGCCATGAACCTCCCTTTTTATTTTGGATTCACCCAACTCTTCCATTTTCGATCCGAAACAAGAAAGAAGTTGCTGACTCGAAATAAATCCAATTCTGAAATATTTCATTGCAATCAATATCAATAGAGAAATAATAAGTAATACAACGATTTCTAACTATCAATTAAATTAGTACCAGTATTAAATTTAAGTATCTTGTATGCTTTTGTTGTCCTCGAACCTTATTTTTTTTTTTCATTTCTGTTCTCCCTCTATTAATTATTAATTCAGCCTAAACCCGAGTTTCGTTCCGGGTGAATCTTCTTTTTTATCCTAAAAAAATGACAGTCAAGAACAAAACAAAGAAGGGGGAGGGGAGTTAGTCACAGATAATTTATTGTATCTTTAAGCTTCTTCATCCCTAACTAGAATGAAAAAAAAGGGAATGTCAACGCATCTGGGAATAAACGATTGATCTCTATCAATAGACCTGCTAAAGACGCGAACCACAGAGTGCTTAACACGGGTGCCACAGAAAGATATGTTTTTATATCTCGCATTGAAAATCCTCCTTTTTTATTGTAATACATATATGATCAGATACATATGTAGTTAAGGATCACTTGTATTTGTACGGGGAATCCCTAACTAAAATGGATATAGCGACCCGATAAATTCTATTTTCTTTCCTTTCTTTACAACAGAAAAAGATGTCCACTTATTTTATGAATATTACCGATATCAATTTATTTATATGTTGGGTTTATAAAATGAAATTCAATTTATAGTAATAATTTAGATTACTATTGAAATTAAATATTCTTATTCTATTTATTATTTTCTATAATAAAATATTTAATATAAAATATATTTATTAATTTCTAGATTTCTAAATTTTAATAAAATTTAGAGTTTAATAGAATTATTTTATTAATCTTAATAATAGAATTCTATATATAGAATATAGAAATAAATTTAAATAATAAATAAATAGAGTAAAGGTAAATTTATCATTTTTTTTTAAGATAATTGAATTATTCTTTTATTATATGTTTATATGTATATGAGATGAACAAAGAAGAAATGGCAAGATAAATTGTATAGTATATCAATAGAGGAAATTACGATGTGGAAAACAAGCCGGGGATTCTCTACAATGACACTGTAGGCTAATTGAAAGGGATGTAGCGCAGCTTGGTAGCGCGTTTGTTTTGGGTACAAAATGTCACGGGTTCAAATCCTGTCATCCCTATTTATTACTTTCTCCTATGTGTAGTAATGAAGGATCAATTGAGATCAATGAAAATTGGACATACATAACCCTTTCTTTATGATACATATGCATGCAAGATATATATATATAGTGGGGGGTTACAATAAAAATTGATTTATTTAAGGTCTTTTATATTGTGATAAGAAAGCGCTCTTAGTTCAGTTCGGTAGAACGCGGGTCTCCAAAACCCGATGTCGTAGGTTCAAATCCTACAGAGCGTGATTCTGTTCTTCTTAGCTTAGGTCGAATTACAATGAAATAACTTTACTAACTTAAGCAGCAACCCGAATTTGACCTCCTCCTTTCTTTAATCCGCAGGAGGTCAAGAAAAAAGAGATGTTATTTAAAAAGAGATGTTACTTAATCAAAGGTCCAACTGATCGCCGCGCCTGTATTGCAAATATGCAGTTACGAATAATCCAGCCAAAGTAATAGGAATTAGGCCTAACACGATTCCAAATAGTAAAACTTCAATCATTTCAATTTTTTGAAAGGGTAGGTAAAAGGGGGAGGTAATATCTATCTCTAGATATTAATCCAAATCGCCCATGAATCTCAATAACCAAGAATTTCCAATTTACA